CGTAGGTTCAGAGCCAGGCCAACTACGCCAATAGCACTCATCCATAAACCGGTGACGGGTACAAATAGCATAAAGAAATGTAACCAACGTTTATTGGAAAAAGCAACACCAAAGATTTGGGACCAAAAGCGGTTAGCAGTGACCATTGAATAAGTTTCTTCCGCTTGAGTTGGGTTAAAAGCTCGGAAGGTATTTGCACCATCACCATCTTCGAATAGAGTGTTTTCTACAGTAGCCCCATGAATAGCGCATAGCAGAGCCGCACCTAATACTCCGGCAACTCCCATCATATGAAAGGGGTTCAACGTCCAATTATGAAATCCTTGGAAGAAAAGGATGAATCGAAATATAGCTGCTACGCCAAAACTCGGTGCAAAGAACCAACCAGATTGTCCCAGTGGATAAATAAGGAATACGGAAACAAAAACAGCGATTGGACCAGAGAATGAAATTGCATTATAAGGCCGCAATTGAACAGACCGAGCAAGTTCAAATTGACGTAACATGAAACCTATTAGTGCAAAAGCCCCATGGAGAGCGACAAAAGTCCACAGACCGCCTAATTGACACCAACGAGTAAAATCTCCTTGTGCTTCCGGTCCCCATAGTAGCAACAAAGAGTGTGCTAAACTATTGGCAGGGGTGGAAACCGCCGCCGTTAAGAAATTGCAACCTTCCAAATAGGAGCTAGCCAATCCATGGGTATACCAAGAAGTTACAAAAGTAGTCCCTGTAAACCAACCCCCTAAAGCGAAATAAGCACAAGGAAAGAGCAATAGGCCGGACCATCCTACAAAAACGAAACGGTCCCTTCGTAACCAGTCGTCCATAATATCAAATAGATCATTTTCTTCTTTAGTAACTCTACCAAGGGCTATAGTCATAGTGATCCTCCTATTCAATTACTTCAACCATTTCCGAGCATCTCATATTACTAGGCATATGATAGTTTGATTATCTGTGGACGATTTCTTTCTCGTTCAATGCCCTTTTTCAATGGTCTCGAAGATAGAAATTTTGCATTTTTATCTATGGGGTCACAACCGAAGTCGTGGTAAATCCATGAATTTCATTAGATTCATTTTTCTTATACTATAGAAATAAAGAAATAAACATTTGAATTCAGGATTATTCTATGATTCCTATTTCAAAGCCTATCTTTTAAGGGAAAGAAAAATAACCCCTCTTTTCTCATTCGCTCTCTATTGCATGGGTGGAAGAACTAAAATAGGATTCTGAAAAAAAAAGAAAGATATTGAAAAGAAAAATGGACTTTCGAAATCCATTTTTATGTGTAACGGAAAAGAGTTGCGATTTCTTCTTATTCCTATAGAACGTTTAGTAACAAGAATATGAAATCGTAAATAGCGAAAAATTCTTGCCTTGCGCGGTCTAAGTCTAAGGAAATACAAAAAATCCGCTTATACAACAATTTCATCCACATCGAATTTATATATCAGAATAGCGGATAGAGGCATCATTCAAGGGGTCAGGTCTACTTACTTTATCTTTCTTTCCAATTTTATGGTGGGTTTGATAAAAATTTTTTTTTCTATAACCTGCTTTTTTATTCTAACAAGTCCTATACGGAAATGCCCGCTGAAGAGAAAATATATCTGATTGTCTCTCAGCCTGTATCGAATTTTAGAAAGAAGAAACAAGAATTTTCTCCTTTTTTTTAGTAACATTAAGAAAAAAGAATATAACTAAAATGGAATTGGCAATATAATTTTTATGCACTTTTGAAATGAAAAAAGGAAGGATTTTTTGTAATCGTTATTTCTTGCCTCTGTCATATCACGAAAACCTTTCGATTTGGAACGGGGAGAGATGGCTGAGTGGACTAAAGCGGCGGATTGCTAATCCGTTGTACAATTTTTTTGTACCGAGGGTTCGAATCCCTCTCTTTCCGCCCCCTCGGATCGTTTGGGACTTTAGAATTGTAAGGAATTCTAACCCCCGGATTTTCTCATAGATAAATGTACGAAATAAATCCAATTTGTAAGAAAAAATTCCCAAAAATTTTGGATTTTTACTCCTCACGTCCAGGATTACGTCCTGGGTCATTAGATAAGAATCCAAATATAAAGAGGGAAACAAAGAATATCACTACTGTATAAACAAAGAGTTTGAGAGTAAGCATTACATAATCTCCAAGATTTTTTTTTAAGGAATAGATTACCTGTTTTTCCTTACCGCACAGATCCACTAGGATGGTTTTTTTTATTTTGACGCCTAAAAAATGCAAAAATCAATTCTTAAAAAAAAATTGCAAGAATTGCTTTATAATAAGCAGTCTTATCAATAGCAAAAATTAGTTTAAGTATTGTGTGGGTACCTAAAGGTACCTGCTCAACGTAGGTGCAGGGGGTAGAAAAGAAAGGCTGATCCAAATTTATTGTTGCAGCTATACATTCAATGTAGAAGAATTTGAATTTTAGAATCGAAAGTTCATAATATAAGACTTTTCGGCTCTTCTACATTTTTCACTTTTTTTGGAATGAATACATCATTCAATTTGGCAGACAGAACAGAATAGTAAAGATTTCATCGAAAACTTACAGCAGCTTGCCAAACAAACGCTAATAGAAAAAAGAGTACCGGTATGACAGGCATAACATCCACGATTGGGTTGAAAATGGCATAAGCTTCGGGTAATTTGGCTAAGAAAAAACTATTCGGATAAAGACCAGAATTAAAACAGATAGAGGTTAAACTAAGTATATTAGGCATAAGAAGCATTTCGTTCTTGTAGAGTAGATAATTGGATTTTGATTGAGTTATTTTTCTAAGGGAAAAAGGAAAAGAAAAGGTGGATTCAAAATCCTTTTTTCTTCGGACTTTCCCAAACACAAAATACCTCCTTGTATTCGCATTCTCAAATGAGAATGGAAGAAATTCGACTTTCATATAATATCTTAATAGAATTCCATGTAATGATCAATGCATTTTTTGGATTCTATATTATCCGCATGTTTAGAATCCTAGCAAGAAAATATACCGCATTTTTTAGGTAATTGAAGTGGGATTGACGAATAATATATAATATTAATACCGTTTTTTAGTGTCGCATAAAACGAAATGGGGCGTGGCCAAGTGGTAAGGCAGCGGGTTTTGGTCCCGTTATTCGGAGGTTCGAATCCTTCCGTCCCAGATTTTTTTTTTCATGAAACGAAAGATAGAATCGTATTGTGCCCTGCACGACACAAAAGCTTATTAAAGAGAATAATTAGTTCTTATGAACTCTTAGATTAGATGCATTTCTAATCATTGTTTTTCTTTCTCAGAAAACAAAATCAAGTGTCAAGTCCAGTCAAATTGAATATCTTTATTTTTCATTAAAAATTTTGGCTTGTCAGGCACATTCAGGATATGCTCCTACTCATTACTCATATGTGTATGTGTTTTGAATATGTGTTTTGAAATTCGAACTTTTTAGATAAACTTTATGCTCCATATCCATGAAGTGGGAATTCTTACAGGATCCATTTGACACCTAATGTGAAGAAAAGGGGTTTCCATTCTACGGAGAGAGACTCGATTTTTGTATTTTAGGCATTATCTGATTTCCAAATACCCTTTTCTAAATCAATGGAATGTGAGGATTAGAGATAAATTCATATATTCTGTCTACTCGACTTTGGAATTGATTGAAAAAAAAAATTATGAGGGAAAACACTGTATAAAAAATCAGACCTATCCCTTTATGATAAAGATCGATTTTTGTTTTGTTGTTTTATTAGTAAAAAAGAGGGGCTCTTCTTTGGTTAAGCGAAAACGATCTCGATCTGTGATTCTTTAAATATCCAGAATGATCCATTCCGGTAAGGGTAAGATAAGAACTGTTCGTTGGATAGAATAGAATGGATTCAAAAAAAATCATACTTTTCTTATTTTTAATTTTTAGTTCTTTCTGTTACCTAAAAGAAAGAATGCTATAAGTAAAAGCAAAGACCTTAATTTTACTTTACACTTCATTTTTGCTTTCTTTTGTTACTCCTGTTATTCCAGTCGAAGAACTATGAAAAGTTTATAACTAACAAAAAACTGCTAATTATTTCATTGGCATAGTTTATTTGTTGGAGAAGAGTTGATTCTTCTCATTTCAGGATTGATCATCTCGAGTTCTCTGTCGAGGATGGAAATTCAATAATAAATAAGTCTTAAGCAAACTATTTTATTCCTCTTTTTCAAACTATGTTTCATTCATATGATAGAATATGGGTTTAAATAAATTGGATCCTTGCAGAGTCTTCCCCGATAAATACTTATTTCTTTTATCCATATTTCTATTTCTCCATAGATAGCAAGTTTGAATTAGTATACAAAACCAATGACTATTCATGATTCCATCCATATTGGATCAATTCTCGATATCACTTTGCAATGAAATTAGAGGAATGTTATGGTAAAACTTCGTTTAAAACGATGTGGTAGAAAGCAACGTGCGACTTGAAGGAGATGATCGATTGTGGATTTTGCTATCCACCATTTTCCATAGTAATGAAAATGCTCTTGGCTCGACATAGTCTGTTCTATTTGTCCAGAACCGAATTTGCGCTGGGTTGTTTGTGAGTAAATAGTACACGATGGAGCTCGAGAAGACAGAATTGATTTTTTATCAAGGGAAAGAATCTAGGGTTAGTGAAAACTAATAAATTAGGCCAACTTTGTCAGTCTATCCTTAATATAGAAATTGAAAGGTTAAAATAAGAAAAGTCTAATTTTGGAAGATTGGACAACTTATTTTTTTCGATTAAAAGTCTATCAGAATCAATCGTTCATATTCGATTTCTCTAGAAGAGGAAAATGCTTTATTGAAGGAAATAAGAAAAAAAGAAAGAGTATGTTGCTACTCTTTTGAAAGAAAAAAGAATAGGAATTCCCGAAGTAATGTCTAAACCCAAGGATTTCACAAATCAAAGATAAAGGATTCCGGAACAAGTAAACATGATTTTCAACCATCTCAACAATAAAATTAGATCAGAATAAGGAATAAAAGTCAATTTGTTCGAGATGAGATAAAGAAAAGAGTTTAGAGACGACTCAAAAAATTTCGAAGGATTTCTCTTTTGAATTCTGTCAGTCAAAATTAGCCAACTTGAGTCATGAGTATAAATGAAATTTGTTTTTTCTTCTATAAGGAAATTAATGCAAGTCATAGTCGAATTTCTATCTATAATACAAGTAGATAGAAATTCGAATCATTTTCTCGAGCCGTATGAGGAGAAAACCTCCTATACGTTTCTAGGGGGGGCATTGTTTATCTACATCTATCCCAATAAGCTGTCTATCGAATCGTTGCAATTGATGTTCGATCTCGAAGAGAAGGAAGAGATCTTCAAAAAGTTGGTTTTTATGATCCGATAAAGAATCAAACTTGTTTAAATGTTCCAGCTATTCTCTATTTCCTTGAAAAAGGTGCTCAACCTACAAGAACTGTTTATGATATTTTAAGGAAAGCTGAATTCTTTAAAGATAAAGAAAGAACTTTGAGTTAATTGAAGAACTAAATGAATAAAAAATAAAAAAGTAGGGGAGGGTCATTAATATCCCTTAATTATTTAGACACAATTTGCCTCTTTTTTAGTCCTATTTTTTTGCTGCATTTATGTCGTGCCAATCCAACAAAAGCCCTTATTTAATTTCCTTATTTGTATCTAATTGGTTTTCTTACCATTGTATTTCTATTGACAAAGGTCTATTGAACAGCTAGAATTTGTAGCTAGATAGGTCTCTTTATCGTCACTCCCTATTAGGTATTTCTGTCTACACTTTGCTCAAATGATAGGGTTACCCCCCTTGCATGTACTTTCATATACATATAAGATTTTTCTATTTAAATGCTAAAAAAATAACAATTTTGCTATTATGATTGGGGCCGCTCTTTAACCTTAGTGAAAGTGAAATTTAACCGATCTGTTTATTTTGGTATTTGAGTGTTTTTAATGGGTGATAAAATCTTTCTTTTGATGTCTTGCTAATTCAATGTTTTGCCAGGAGTGTCCGGTGTAATTCCATCGATTTTTGGATTTCGATCGTATCTAAGATCCTATTTTATCTGGGTTGCTAACTCAATGGTAGAGTACTCGGCTTTTAAGTGCGACTATGATCTTTTACACATTTGGATGAAGCAACAAATTCGTCCAGACTCTTGGTAGAGTCTAGAAGACCACGACTGATCCTCAAAGGTAATGAATGGAAAAAATAGCATGTCGTAATAAAATCAATTTCTTTTTTTTTTTTGAATAAAAAAATTCCGATTTTCTGGGTCTAGTGAATAAATGGATAGAGCCTGGCTCTAATTCTGGTAAAATAAAAAAAAAGCAACGAGCTTAACTTCTTAATTTAATTGAAATGATTCCCCGATCTAATTAGACGTTAAAAATAGATTAGTGCCTGATGCGGGGAAAGGTTGGGTTTTCCTATCGGTGGGCCCTTTAATTTTTTTTAGGAATCCTAATTATTCTTTTTTATGGATTGAAAAGGAATGTTATGAATTGAATGTGTAAAAGAAGCAGTATATTGATAAAGAGACTTTATTCCAAAGTCAAAAGAGCGATTGGCCTGCAAAAATAAAAGATTTGTTCTTTTTTGTTTGTAATTAGAACAAACATAAACTAATTAGATAGAAAAGGAGCAGAAAAAGATCTATGGATTAGACTCCCTTTCTTTTCAGGGTTAAAAAAAAATGTAACACCCTGTTCTGACCATATTGCACTATGTATCATCATTTGATAAATCGAGAAATGCTTTTTTTCTCTGATTCAAGTAGAAATACAAATGGCAAAATTCGAAGGGTATTCAGAAAAACAGAAATCTCGTCAACAATACTTCGTTTACCCACTTCTCTTTCAGGAATATATTTATGCATTTGCCCATGATTATGTATTAAATGGTTCTGAACCTGTGGAAATTGTTGGTTGTAATAACAAGAAATTTAGTTCACTACTTGTGAAACGTTTAATTATTCGAATGTATCAGCAGAATTTTTTGATTAATTCGGTTAATCATCCTAACCAAGATCGATTGTTGGATCACAGCAATGATTTTTATTCGAAGTTTTATTCTCAGATTCTATTTGAGGGGTTTGCAATCGTTGTAGAAATCCCATTCTCGCTAGGACAACTATCTTGTCCGGAAGAAAAAGAAATACCAAAGTTTCAAAATTTACGATCTATTCATTCCATATTTCCCTTTTTAGAAGACAAATTTTTGCATTTACATTATCTATCACATATAGAAATACCCTATCCTATCCATTTTGAAATCTTGGTTCAACTCCTTGAATACCGGATCCAAGATGTTTCATCTTTGCATTTATTGCGATTCTTTCTCAACTATTATTCGAATTGGAATAGTCTTATTACTTCAATGAAATCCATTTTTCTTTTTTCAAAAGAAAATAAAAGACTATCTCGATTCCTATATAACTCTTATGTATCAGAATATGAATTTTTCTTGTTGTTTCTTCGTAAACAATCTTCTTGCTTACGATTA